AGCCATTTTGAAAGAAGCTATTCAGGAACAGATGGAACGCTTTCTACTTCAGGAACAAGCATAAAAAATGGATCACTCTTATATTATATCTTTTATATTTTTCAAAATTTTAAACAAAAAAAAAGGTGATTTTTTTTTAGATTAATTAGATATTATTTTAATTTTCGAATATTTTAATATTAAATAATTTCATATATTAAATAAAATATAAGTATCTCGGATTCAATGAAAATTATTCAAAAAATATTTCTTGACATAGAAATATAGAAATCAAAAAAATATATATTATATTTATATATATGGAAAAAAATTGCGTCCAATAGGATTTGAACCTATACCAAAGGTTTAGAAGACCTATGTCCTATCCATTAGACAATGGACGCCTTTCATTCCTATTTGTTTTCGTATTTTTTAACTTCGAATCTCTTGTTCGTAAAAAAAAATAAATAGCGGATTGTATGTGAGCAAATTTCGGCAATTACGTATTCAATTCAATGATAGATTAAGATGAAATTATGAATTGAATTTTTAAAATAATAAAAAGAGAAAGCGGGTAGCGGGAATCGAACCCGCATCGTTAGCTTGGAAGGCTAGGGGTTATAGTCGACGTCGATTCATTATTTTTAACGTCTCTAATTCAAAACCGAACATGAAACTTTTATTTCATTCGGCTCCTTTATGGTAGATGGATAATTTCCCCGATTTAAGACGTAACTGAAAAAAAAATTGACCCATAACATCTATGTCAGCCTTTACTGTCTGAATACATTTTTAAATACTCGCTTTCTAGATGATCCCTCTAGAAGAGGAGGATTATAACACTCTTTCTAGTTACTTCGTTCTCTATTTCTATTTGAACGAATCCTGAGGAAAAGAATTTTCTTTCCACCGAGCTAAACAATATATCGATGTCTCTAGTAAACCAAAGCCATCGTTTAATAGCTATTTTGCTTCAATCTCCCCTCTATAATCTATAAACAAAAAACAAATCTAAAATTGAAGATTTAGTTACGATTAGAAAAAAGCTTTCTTCATCCATAGATCCTTTTACTCATTCAATTGGAAGTAGTGATCCAAAAAAAAATTATGTTTCGTAATTTCATAATCCAATTTTTCAATTGCTAATTGATCCTTGTATAAAATATAAAAAGCACGAGAATGTATATTCTTCCTCGAATCTGTCATTGAGAGGTAAAGAATTAAATCCTTTTAAGAAATAAAGTTTTTTTTTCGGAATATGAAGAAAACCGAAGGACCCCTTAACTATGTAAGGGGTTATATAGAACGAATCACACTTTTACCACTAAACTATACCCGCTACAATGCGATTATTATCTATAAATGGATCTTTTGTCGAATCGGATGTAATCAATACAGGATCAGACAAGAATTATTTAAAATGAAGTGTTGACGTGTTTTGTTGGGTACTTAATGCGATTAAGAAAAGGGTGCTAAAAAAAAAATAATCAAAAATCAGAAATGATACTTGAATTCCCTATCATAGGAATAGAAAGAATCCTCCTTATAATTTAAGATTTATTATTGTTGTTGCTTCAATAACATTTTAAAATTCAGCTAATTATCTATGATTATGATTCAGTGGAACAAAAAAAGGCCCGGCTAGGTACTGACCCGGCCAGGCCATGGAAAAGCCCTTATCCGACAAAAATAACGAGGTATTCTTTTTTTTTTATCATAAAATAATTTTGCGAGCCCGTACTTTAGAGTTGGAATTGCTGATAAACGTGATATATATATAATTATATAAATTATAGAACTTTTATTTTTATTCGAATTTAATTAGAATTAAATAGAGATATTAATTAGACTAAACTATCTTTTTAAGATATAAGTCGATTTAAATTTTAATAAGGATAAAGAGATAATTTCAATCCTTACTTTATATGTAATGTAACATAGTTATTATCCGTTTTCAATTGGGAGAGATGGCTGAGTGGACTAAAGCGTCGGATTGCTAATCCGTTGTACGAGTTATTCGTACCGAGGGTTCGAATCCCTCTCTTTCCGTTTCCCTGGATCGCTTGATATTTAAGTTATCTTTCGATCAAGTAAAAGTATTATTTGATGCTTATTCTTCACGTCCAGGATTACGTCCTGGATCATTAGATAAGAATCCGAAGATGAAGAGAGAAACAAAGAATATCACTACTGTGTAAACGAAGAGTTTGAGAGTAAGCATTACACAATCTCCAAGATCTTTTTTTTTTTTTTAGAGAATAGATTATCCATTTTTATATCACATATCATATTTTGACACCATGAAAGGAAGTACTTTTTTGATTTTTAGACAGGGTTTTTCTTTAGTAAAATTTGAATTTTATTTTGAAATACCCGCAATACCGAATTGTGGGGTATCCTATATAAGATCTTTGACGAGAAAAGAAAAAGGTCATAATGAAGAAATGGGGTGATTCAAGAATTTCAATGTTTCAACTAAAGGTTCATACTCTAAGACTTAATTCAAAATTTCATCGAAAACTTACAGCAGCTTGCCAAACAAAGGCTAAAAGAAAAAACAGCAAAGGTATGACCGGCATAAAATCGACAATTGGATTTAAAAAAGAGTAGGCCTCGGGTAATTTGGCCAAGAAAAAACTACTCAAATAAAGGGCAGAGTTAAGACAGATATCGCTAAAAATATTAAGCATAACAAAGATTTTTTTCTTGGAGATAATTGTATTTTGATTGAGTTATTGATATCTTATTGATATAAGGCAAAAAATAATGAAGAAAGTAAAGTAGACCAAAAAATCCTTTCAACCCATTCACCCAATCAAAAGCCTTCAATTCTAAAAAGAGAATATAAGAAATCATACGTTTATACAATACAATATCTTAATTAAATTATCTGTAATGATCAATCAAGTCCAGTTTAATTCTATATTATATATATCTACACGTAGCAAAATCCTATCAACAATATAGTGCATAGATATGTATTTGCATTAGAATTGACGAAAAACCAACACTCATATTAGTGTTTATTAGTGCAGAATTGGGGCGTGGCCAAGTGGTAAGGCAACGGGTTTTGGTCCCGCTATTCGGAGGTTCGAATCCTTCCGTCCCAGAGCACCCATTATATCATATCCGTAAAACTCTTGCTTTTTTGAACAAGACTCTCTTTAAGATCTTTAATTTGAATTTAAGAGTGGAGTAGTGGCTATAATATGATTCTTGTTTATCATTTTTACTTATCTGATTCAGAGAATAATATTGTTTTATCAAACTAAATTGCGTTCGAATGAGACAGAGATCTAACTTAATCTACTTATTGTTTTGTTATCTAGGTCAGATAGGAACATAGACCCCACACCACACTAGTTTGAATAAAAAAAGTTGGACAGACTATCATTGTATGCCTGTGCCCATCCCTCTCTGCTATTCCTATTGAAGTGAATTTCGGTACCCTATCCTATATATTTTCGTTTTAATATTTAATTGAAATACATATATCTATGTATCTGTCTGAATCTCATTAACAAACGATCAAGTAAATTACATATGTAACAGATCTGTTTTCTTTGCACCGAGTTTTTTGTCATTTTTTGTTTGGGTCTAAGAGTTCTATAAATTGTTGTAAAATTTGAGGCGAGGGATTATTCATACATTCTATTAAATTAGATTTTTTGGGGGGGTCTAGGAAGGTTACAGAAAACTTATGGAACCTCAAGTCAAATACAATGCATGGTATCATTCTATTTCCGTACCAACGGCCTTTTTTTGTATTTTGTGAAAAAAAAAACTTATGATCACTTAAATTGGAATCGTCAATTATTGAATATACGGGATTAAATTACTTGCAGTGACCGTTCTTCCATTTATTTGCTACCTATGGGATTTAAAAATTAGTGCTGAGACGTTTTCAGAAACTAACTACCCATTCATATCTATTTCTATTATAGATATAGAAGGACAAAAGTACAGATTTCTTATTATTTAGCGATCGCACTAATGACTATTCATGATTCCATAATTGAATCAATTAAATACTAGTTCCAAACTAGAGGAATGTTATGGTAAAACTTCGTTTGAAACGATGTGGTAGAAAGCAACGTGCGACTTGAAGGACATGATCAGCTGTGGATGTAATAATCCACCATTTTATTACGAATAGAAGTGCTCTTGACTCGACATCCTTTGTTCTGCTCGACTAGAACCCATCAGTTTTTTCTTGGGTTGTAATGTAAAAAAGGGGTTATTATAGTTACATGATGGAGCTCGAGTAGAAAGTATTGAGTCATTTCTATTGAGTCATTTCTCAAGGGTAAGGGTCTAGGGTTAGTGTCAATTAATAAGTTTGAACAACTTCGTAAATATAGCTTCTATATAGAAATTGAAAGGATTCCATTTTAGAAAGTTTCAAATCGAAATCTAAAAAAAAAAGTCAAATTTGTTGGACTTGGTAAAACTTTTTCAATCAAAAGTGGAACACGCGTGAATCAACCGTTCTGATGATTCTTTGATAGAACGAAATCACAAAAAAGGTATGTTGCTGCCATTTTGATAAGGATTAAGGATCACCGAAGTAATGTCTAAACCCAATGATTCAAACAAAAGATAAAGGATCCTGGAACAAGGAAACACCATTTTTCATTGTCTCAACAACTAAATATGAAGAATAAAACAGATTATAAACGAGACAAGAAGGGGGCTAGAGACCACTCAAAAAATGAAATAGCTTAGGGATTGTGAGCTATTTGAGAGTTATCCCACTTGAGTTAGGAGTACAATTTTTTGTTTTACATTTCTAAATGAAAAAAATTGAAATCTTTAATCATAGTCTAATTGATTTGATGATTTTATGGATCTATTTGACATTCTAATTTTATACATAGACATAATTTTCTCGAGCCGTACGAGGAGAAAACTTCTTATACGTTTCTAGGGGGGGTATTTTAATCTATCCCAATGAGCCGTCTATCGAATCGTTGCAATTGATGTTCGATCCCGAAGAGAGGGGAGAGATCTCCGGAAAGTTGGTTTTTATGATCCGATAAAGAATCAAACTTATTCAAATGTTCCTGCTATTCTATATTTCCTTGAAAAAGGCGCTCAACCTACAGGAACTGTTCATGATATTTCAAAGAAGGCGGAGGTTTTTAAGGAACTTCCCTTTAATCAAACAAAATGAAAATAAAGAGTATAAGCTTTTCTCTAACTCCGCCTTTTCGTATTGTTCCCATAGAATCCCCTGTTCTAGTGGTATTGGTATATAACGACAAAAAGCGAAGGGGGATATTCCCAAAATAGAGGGACTAGATGAAGAAATTGGATCTCGAAATCTAAAATTATGACATTATCTGCAATCGACTGGTTTTCATTGGAACTCTACTAACAAATAATAAATAATAATAACCACGGAATCAAACTTGCTTATTCGCTCAACTTATATTGATTGAAGAACTCGGATTTTTTTTACTACTTTTTATTCCTTGATCTACTATCTACACCTTTTTGCATCTATGTAGTGCCAATCCAACACCAGTCCTTATAGTGAATATTTAAATTATTTCCATTTTTGTATTCACATTTATATTGACAACAGTGTATCGAACAAATATAATTTGATCGTGTATAAGTATAAATCTTTTCTTGACATAGGTTCGGTTTTTTATTTTACTTCGTTCAATTGATGGGTTCGTTGAATTCTCTGTGATACAATAATTTTTTATTGGAGTGAAAAAAAAAAGAAAGGGAGGTTGATTCACTTGTACATTTATATCTATTCTAAATTCGAATTATATGCAAATTGAGTATATTTGCATCTGATCTCTTCATTTTTATATTCAGTTCAGAAGCGATTTAATTTTGAGATTTCTTTTTGTATTCTTAGTTTAAAATAAAATGTTTTGATTGTGTAATGGCACTCAAATTTAGTTATATTTTTTTACTGTATTGACATTTACACACCCTATTGTTTTTAGATTTTTGGGTTGCTAACTCAACGGTAGAGTACTCGGCTTTTAAGTGCGGCTAGTATCGTTTACACATTTGGATGAAGCAAGGGATTCGTCCATACCATCGGTAGAGTTTGTAAGACCACGACTGATCCTGAAAGGGAATGAATGGAAAAAATAGCATGTCGTAGCAATAGATAATTCTGAGAATATTGCATTCTTACCGGATCGGTACAAAGACTTGTTTGAAGGCTTGGATCGGGGCGGAACAAAATGAATTAAAAGTTGGGTCGAGTGAATAAATGGATAGAGCCCTCTGGCTCTAATTATAGGGAAACAAAAAAGCAACCGGCTTCTGTTCTTAACTTTGAATGATTACCCGATCTAATTAGATAGACGTTAAAAATGGATTAGTGCCTGATGCGGGAACGGCTTCTCCTATGCCTATGAGTGGATTATCCTTTTTTTATGAATCCTAACTATGTTGATATTCTCCATTTATGCATTGGAGAGGAATGTGTAAAAGAAGCAGTATATTGATAAAGATAATTAAATTCTTTCCAAAATCAAAAGAGCGATTGGGTTTAAAAAATAAAAGATTTCTAACCATCTTGTTATCCTATAACGAACATAAACCTATTAGATGAAAAAAAAAGAGGATGGAGAGTCCGTTGATGAGCTTACCTGTCTCCGAGGTATATATTATTTTATTATTATACTACGTTTTGACCGTATCGCACTATGTATCATTTGATAATCCAAGAAGTATCTTATGCCTATCTTTGGTTCAAATCTAATTTCAAATGGGGGAATTTCAACGATATTTTGAACTCGATAAATTTGTGAAACAGGACTTACTATATCCGCTTATCTTTCAAGAGTATATTTATGCACTGGCTCATGATCATGTTTTAAATAGATTCATTTTGGTGGAAAATTTTGGTTATGATAATAAATCCAGTTCACTAATGGTGAAACGTTTAATTACTCGAATGTCTCAACAGAATCCTTTGCTTATTTCTGCTAATGAGTCAAACCAAAACCTATTGTTGGGGCATAACAAAACTTTAGATTCGCAAATGATATCAGAGGGATTTGCAGTTATTGGGGAAATTCCCTTTTCCCTAAGATTAGTATCTTCCTTAGAAAGGAAAGAAGAAATAGGCAAATCTCAAAATTTACGATCAATTCATTCACTATTTCCGTTTTTAGAAGACAATTTTGTACATTTAAATTATGTGTCAGATATACTAATACCCTACCCCATCCATCTAGAAATCGTTGTTCAAACTCTTCGCTCCTGGTTGAAAGACGCCTCTTTTTTCCATTTATTACGCTTCCTTCTCTATGAGTATCAGAATGGGAATAGTCTTATTATTCCAACTCCAAAGAAATCAAGTTCCATTGTTTCAAAAAAGAATAAAAGATTATTCTTGTTTATATATAATTCTTATGTATGTGAATACGAATCCATCTTCATTTTTCTTTGTAACCAATTTTATCATTTACGATCAACATCTTCTGAAACTCTTTTTGAACACCTTTTTTTCTATGGAAAAAGAAAAGCTCTTGTAGAAGTCGG